CTACTTCAAATCTTTTAAATCAAATACATAAATCTGTAATATTAGTACCTGCTCTTCAATCCCAATGGTTAATGATGCATGTAAGTATGACCCTAGTGGGCTATGCATCTCTTTTATGTGGATCCTTATTATCAGTAACACTTTTAGTCATTACATTTCAAAAAAGAGTAATGATTTTTAGTAAAAACCATTTTTTAGTAACTAAGACATTTTCTTTTTCTTTTGGTAATAATCAAAACAAAAATGAAAAGATAAAAACTGCTTTACAAAGCCCTTCTTTTTTTTCAACTAGGAATTTTTACAGAGCCCAATTAATTCAACAATTGGAACATTGGAGTTGTAGTGTTATTAGTATAGGTTTTTTTTTTTTAAGTATAGGTATTCTTTCGGGAGCTGTGTGGGCTAATGAAGCATGGGGATCATATTGGAATTGGGATCCAAAAGAAACTTGGGCATTTATTACTTGGATTATATTCACGATTTATTTACATACTCAAAATACTCAAACGAATAGAAATTCGAACGGGAAAAATTCTGCAATTGTAGCTGTTATAGGCTTTCTTTTAATTTGGGGATGCTATTTTGGGATCAATCTATTAGAAATAGGGCTGCACAGTTATGGTTCATTTATATTTTAATTTTAATCTAATTGAATAAAGAACTTGATGAAGACAAACATAAACTAGATGTTACGATTCCAATTTTTTAATTAATTTCAGAAAAGAAAAAATAAACGGGTACAATATTCATAGGGATTCTTGATCAAAAAAATAATATTCTCAACATTGATATATCGAATTTCCATTACGAATAACAAAAGCGTATATATTCGTAATTGATACTACTATTTATAATTTTATATATAAAAAAAAAATATATAAAATTATAAATATTTTTAACATCAGAAAAAACGTATACTACACTTGATTTTGTTTTTGAGTACGGGTTTTATTGGTAAAAAAAAAAAACATTTTAGCTATTAACTATCAATAAGGTAACTATCAATAAGTTAGACCCATGCTGCGAGTTGTTTCATACCCTAGATAAACCCGAACGCTCAAAAAATCCGTTGGGCAGGCGGATTCGCATCTTTTACAACCGACACAGTCCTCTGTTCTTGGAGCAGAAGCAATTTGCTTAGCTTTGCAGCCGTCCCAAGGGATCATTTCTAATACATCTGTAGGACAAACTCGGACACATTGAGTGCACCCGATACATGTATCATAAATCTTTACTGAATGCGACATTGGATTTATAAATATTGTTAAACATCATAAAATTTCAATCTAATAAATTTGTAATTGAATCATATATTTATATACTTATATACTAGATGAATCAATCAACTTTCAACTTTTTCTAGATACATAAACATAATATAACTATATATGAGTATGGGTATAGCTTTCGAAAATTTACGAAAGACTCGCATAAAATTTTATTTTTAGATTGAAAAAATGAATTATTTACTGCATGTGAACTTTATTTTCATTAATTATATATCATTAATATTAAAACGTTTGAATCAGATTTAAACTCTGTTATTGAGTAAGAATGCATATAGTAAAAAAATTCGTAAAAAAATCTATCATCAACGAATTTTCAACTGTGGATAGATACGTATCCTTAACATACTGAAACGGATGCTGTTATTGGTATCAAACCAATATCGATTTATACAAGTAAAATCCTCTAATCGAAAATTGGTCCAAAGAAAAAACTTCAATTTAATTAATTTTTTTTTTGTCCTATTTAAAAATATTTGATTTTTTTTTAAATTTTTTTTTTTCTTTAAATTGAAACAAATTAAAATTCTAAATTCTCTACAACGTCGAGATGATAAAATAGTTTCAGGAACAAATAAATCATCAAAATTATCGTTTTTATTTACATTCATATTTTGAATATTTTGATATTGTGTGATTGATTTATTTTTATCAATAATATATATATATATTTTGTTTCTTTGATTTGTTTGTTGCTTGTTCTTATAAAAACATGAACTACGTACAATTTTATAAATAATAAATTTTCTATTTTTTTTTACAAACAGACAAATCGGTTCAAGAATTAATATTCCCCTTTTTATCGATTTGGTATAAGTTAATTTATTATGAATCAACATGATATCCAGACTCATTTCTTCTTTTCGAATAGAAGATAGAGCTATTTCTTTTGGATTTAGAAGTCTAAGTAGGAAACAATATACTTTTATATTGTTGATTATTTTTTGCTTCATAACATTATCCCATCTCAATTGAAAAAGCAAATATCTTTTTAGGAAAATATCAAATTCTGTTTTTGTATTATTCCTGTATTTTGTGTTTTTTTTTTCATCCTTTTCATCCGTTGTACTTTCATTAATTTTTACATTTGCATTATAAAAAAAAAATGATTTGATTGGACTAACCCAAAGTTTAATCCTAGACTCGTTGTAAATGTAAAATAATAAAAATTTTTGTAAAAACCAAAGTTCTCTATTCTGTCTCGCCTTACTTAGTATTTCATTCTCCTTTTTTTGATAAAGTGTAAGATACAAAAAACTTTGCTTATCAAAAATATATACTTTAATATATACTTTTTTTTTATTAAAAAAAAAAATATTTTGACAGTCAAAATATTTTGTATTCAACTTTTGCTCTATATCCCTAATATTATCGTATGGTAGATAATTTTTGAAAAAATTATTGATAGGGATATTCTTTACTTTATCGAGTAATTTGTTTTTGTTAGAATTTATAAAAGTTATTTTTTTTGTTACTTGTAATTTTTCTTTTAATGGGGATCTAGACATATCAATAGAGTAGGCCGCCTTATTTTCATAATTATAATTATAGTATAAATATACTAAAAAATCATATCGATAGTGTTTTCTAAAATGAACGTTTTGATCTGACACTAAAGTTTTTTCATAATAAGGTTGTTTTTCATGATGAATTAATGAAGGTTTCTCAGATAAATATTCTTTGTTTAAATCTTTATTTTTAATTGTATAATGCTGATTTACTCTATTTCGCCATTTTTGCGGTACTAATCGAGACCATATAATTGGTGCTAAATCATAGTGATAATAATCTTTTAGACAATTTTTCCATTTCTTTTTCTTTTTGTCATAATTCCAAATATGTCTTAATTTTGAGTCGCAAATTCTTTGTGTTCTAAAAAATTTTGGAATTACATTCTTACTAAAAACAGCCGTTTTATGATATTGAAGAACATATTTTAACTTATCCAAGTAATTAATTGAGATTTGTGAGAATTTATAAAACACATATGTTTGTGACAAGGAAGATAATCCAAACAGAATAGTTGAGTTTTTATTATTATTAAGTAATTTTTTTATAGTTGAAATAAACCGAATTGTTATTTTTTTTGTTTGCTCAACACTTTTTTGTTTTTGTATTGATTGAAGAACGAGTTGTACATTGAGACTTAATCTTTTTATGTTACTGATAAATAGAAAACTATTTATGTATATTTCTTTGATAAAAAATTTTAAAATTTTATAAAAAAAAAATTTTGATTCATAAATTAATCGAGAATTTTTTTTTTTTACTATCCCGGAAAAGCGTTTTGGTAATTTTTTTAATTTTAATTTGATTAGATTTAGATCAACTCGTTTATTATTTTTTTTTTTATTAGTACAAATCCGGATAGTTAAAACTATGTTTTTCCTGTCTTTTTTTATTTTTTTTGTTTTATCAATCAGATCTTTCAATTTATTCTTTGTCGATAAATCTTTTTTCGAATCTTGTGATTTTTTCTGAATAGATGATTCATAAATTATATGATTTTTTATTAGAGAATCTTTTTCTTTTTTAGTTTTACTTAGTTGATATATATTTTTTTTTAATTTTCTAAATTTTTTTTCGAGTCTTTTAAAGATGGGTTCACAAAAGAGGGGCTTTTTTCGGGGAGGACCAAAAGGCATTTCAGCTTCCATTCCCCAAATTGTTAAAAAAAAAAAATCTTCTTTATTTTTTTTTGTTTTCATTGGATTCCTATGAAGGGATCGAAGCTTAGATTTGTACCAAGGTTTTAAGTGGAAAGGAAATAGAATCTTTATTTGAATACCATCTGTTAACCAGTTTTTCGGAAATTCCTTTTCTGATAATTGAATCCCATTATAAGTACATTTAACATGTATCTCTTTATTCCATTGGTTTAAATCCTCAGACCACTCGGGAAATTGAAATAATAACATCCGTCCGATATTCTTAATTATTACCAATGAAGGTAATATAATATATTTTCTAAGACTGGATTGGGTTACTAACATACAACCTCTCATTGCTTGAGCAAGGGGAATAGTATCCCAAGTTTCTGCTATTTCAAGACACGTTCTCTCTTCTATTTTGTACTTTTTGTTTTTCGCCATTTCTTTTATCTCTTCTTCTTTATAATCCGAAATTTTGAGTTTTACATTTTTCTTAATTGCATTTAGAAACATAAATTTCATCAGTTCATAAATTTTAAAATACAAAAACAACAGTTTATTATCTTTTTGTTCCAAAAAAAAAAGTGTAGAGTGTAGATTGGTTTGAAACAGCTCCCAAATAACCGTTTTACGCCTTTGGTTGCGCCTAGAACCTTTGATTATATCTCGACGAAAATCCGATTGGTGTGAATAACGTATTAACGCCATCTCCTCTGTATTTGTTTGTCTATCGGTAAAAATAATTACACGTTTGGCTTTTCTTGAGCGAATACCATGATCGTCCGCTAATCGGTCTTCCGCATTTCCCCTTTCCTGTTGTTCCAACTCGTCGATTAATTTGTATGACCAGTGGAATATTTTTTTACGTATTACTCTATCCGATTTTTTTATAATGGATTTTTTATGATTATTATTTATAACTACATGGAATAAAAATTTTAAAAATTTATATCGCTCTTTTGAACCCCGTAAATTAAAATAGGGTGTTGGTTCTTTCGAAAATTCATTAATTAAGGTCAACAAATAATTTATTTTTTTTAAAAATTTTTTAATTTTATGTTCA